AACCGGCAACTAAAGCTGTATGCATTATATGTACAGCTAGTAAACGACCCGGATCATTCAATACGACGGTATGAACACGATACCAAGGTAAACCCATGAAAATACCCCTTTATCAACAAAAAATAGACACTATGTAACTTTATTGCACTGGAAAAAACAATGTTATGGCCCCTCTCTTTTCGGTGGATTATCTTGTAGAAAGGAGTAATATTTTTTCTATTCTTTATAATATAATATTTTAGTCATAATGTTACAATTCTGTTTGTAGGAACAAAGAGAAGCAGATCTATTCTATACTCGATAAGTACCAATACGCAATGGGGGGGTTAACCCCATTTTATAAGAGCGAATGCGTGGAGATTTTTTCATAATGCAAGGCGCTTGCTCGTAAGATTTTGTTTGGTTTTATTCATTTTGTCTTCCTTGTATTTATATTTTTTTAGTTATTTATGAACTTAGCAAATCCGTGAATAAAAATTAATCAAAATATTAACTCAATAAAAACAAATATAAATCAAAATATAAATATTATATAATATACATTGTAATGTAATATTAATATAATTCTAATAATATTAATAATTATAATATAATTAACTATATAATATAATTAACTATATAATAATAATAATATATATAATAATTAACTATATAATTTAATATTATATTAAATTATTAAATTATATAGTAAGACTAAATATGTTTAAACTAATTTAAGCTAATATAATATTCTTAAGACAATAAATTCATTGTTACGCTTTCACATCAAAGTGAAATAAAATATTTAATCTTTTTGTCTTTACATTTCATGCCTATTGGTGTTCCAAGAGTCCGTTTTCAACTTCCCGGGAGGGGCCGTAAAAATTGGATTGACATATAGTGCGACTTGTCAGATATATTGGGCCATATGGGATTTCCCCGTTTTCCTACCCTGATCGGGATTAACCTCTGTTTCGCCCAAGAAAAATTGATTAAATCATCAAAAATTTGGAGCGTGAAGTATAATGAAACGCAAATAGATCTATGCTTTGGAGGTATCTTATCAATTAGAATAATTTATGGTTGGCTTGTTTTGTTTGGACCAATAAAATGAAGTATGCTAGGCTCCGTTGAGAAAAACCCAATTAGTACGATATCCATGATTACTACTTATAGTTATATCATATTCTAGTAGCATATTTTATTTAAAATTTTTTTAATAAAGAGCAGGCGATTTAAAACTGCTAATCATAATCAATCAAATAATATGACGAATGCGTCAACTATTTGACGGAAGATGTGAAAGGAATTGAAAAAAAATTAGCAAAAAGACGCGGTATTGGTGAAATTTGCCCTATATGTGCAAATAAAAATGGGGCGGATCCTTACTCGGAGTAGAGCACAAAACCTAAGATAATTTAAGAAGCCCATTGAGGAACAAGAAAATGCCATCGTGATTTTAATTAAATTGGATCCCGATGAAAGAATACATCAATGAGAAGTTAGTTTTATAAGTTTAATGAATTCTTTTTTAGATTTTACAGATAAACGGATCAAAACTCATCTTTCTTAAACAATGAAAGAAAGGACCCTTTCGTTAGATAGAGAAGTTAGAAAGGACTTACTATCACAAAAAAAGGAGGGTTGGAATCTACACATTGATCTTTTTTTTTCAAAAATTTTATTGAACCGTATGCATCAAAATATGCATGTACGGTTCCTAAGGGATAGAATCTGATCCTAATCAACCGACTTTATCGAGAAAGATTACTTTTTTTAGGCCAAATGGTTGATAGCGCGATTTCAAATCAACTTATCGCTCTTATGCTATATCTTAGTTCAGAAAGCGATACCAAAGATTTATCTTTGTTTATAAACTCTCCTGGCGGATGGGTAATACCTGGAATGGCTATTTATGATACTATGCAATATATCCGACCGGATATACAAACAGTATGCATGGGATTAGCCGCTTCAATGGGATCTATTATGCTAGTCGGAGGAAAAATCACCAAACGTATAGCATTCCCTCACGCTCGGCGCCATTGGGTTTTTATTTGAAAGAACAAAACTATGCCTTCGCCATAAAAAATATGAATATATATTAAGTAATAATAGCATGGCATTTTGAATTCGATATAAGAAATTCGTTTATTGTTTTTTTTTAACATTAGATTATTTATCGAAAGAGTAGTATGAGATATTTAAGGGTATTTCCGATTTTATCTTAATCTGTCGGAGCCTTATTTCAGCGTTGCAAACTTTTTTGTTTTCACACCATAAAGGTTCTTAATGTTATGAAAAAGTACGAACAAAAAATAAGATTATATTATTTTTTTTATTTGAAAAAAAAAAAGAAACTTTGGGATTGCTAAATCATCGATGAAATAAAGCAACGGAGCCACCATAGTATTTGTTTTTTATTAACTAACTTCCTCTCGAGTCTCAAGAGAAGGGTGGTTATTGGATCATTTACCGATCTAGGCCTCATAGGCTCTATACTTTCCTTCGATCAACTAAAAAAGTTAAGTTCCTTGTGGAGCCGTATGCAATGCCCAAACAATGCCTGTACGGTTGTTTAATTCTATCTTTTTTTGTTAATTATTCTTTATCCCGTCTTTTATCTTATCGTGCAAGATAGAGCAGCTTTTGATTATCTTATATCATCAGGGTAATGATCCATCAACCTAGTGCTGCTTATTCTGTGGCACAGGTAGCAGAATTTGTCCTGGAAGCGGAAGAACTACTGAAACTGCGCGAAATCCTCACAAAGGTTTATGCAAAAAGAACAGGTAAACCCTTATGGATTGTATCCGAAGACATGGAAAGAGATACTTTTATGTCAGCAAAAGAAGCCCAAGCTCATGGAATTGTTGATCTTGTAGCAGTTACAAAATAATAATTGTTACATAATCATAATTAAAGTAGCAGAAATTTGATGCAAATCATGATTTGAGATTTTTTTTTAGGGGTATTTAATATTCGTAATTCTATTACTTAATTCTCTTAATTTGAATTTAAGAGAATAAGTAATAGAATATTTATAAATTTAATAGATATACAAAGCATTTATAAGCATCTGGTTAGGATCGATCTAAACCAACCAACCCATTATGCATACGATTTACCATGCCAACTATTAAACAACTTATTAGAAACACAAGACAGCCAATCAGAAATATTACAAAATCCCCCGCTCTTGGGGGATGTCCTCAACGCCGAGGAACGTGTACTAGGGTGTATGTGCGACTCGTTCAGATTGGGGGAAAGGAAACAACTTTCGACTACCCATGATCAGTACCGATGAATGGTAAAAATGAAAAAAAAAACCTTCCTTATCTAAAAAAAGTAAAAAAAAAAGTTCTATCCTTCTATTGTGTATCAAATTTATGGTTTCTCTTGGTGTAAATTCAATCACCTCGATTCTCGATTTCAAAACGAGAAAAAATTCCCCATTGGCAGTAAATTGTTATCCGTTAAGCGGGGATAATCATATTAAAATTTAAAAAGCAAAAAAAGTTCTGACACCACTCTTGTAAAAACGGACTCAAAGGGTCAGCTAATCAGCCAATCCGCATAATTAAATACCGTTACTGTATAGCTAGATCTTAGTGTGAGAGACCTATTACTGGATAATAACGGGTAGAGCCAAAAAGTGTCAACTGTACAAGTTAACAATAGCATTGATTAAATGAAAGACGGGGCTCCGGTGTATAGAAAAGACCTCGCCGTTTAAGAACTAACCATAAAAACGATGAAACCCACTATTTCCTTATCTTACTACTCATTTTTATTTACTATGTTTTTGTTTGATACTGAGTATTTATTATTTCGAGGTGAAATGCCTAGAGAAAAATCGTGGTTGGGAAGGTTAGAGTAGCAAAAACCATTGGAATTATTATTTTATACATTGGAAAAATCCGTTTTGTTATTATAGAAAAGGGGAAAAGAATAACTGAAAGAAAGGAAATCAATCAGTTAGTCATCAACGTTTCGGGTATTCAATGACCAGAATTAAACGAGGATATATAGCTCGAAAGCGTAGAATAAAAATACGTTTATTCGCATCAAGCTTTCGCGGGGCTCATTCAAGACTTACTCGAAATATTATTCAACAAAAAATCAGAGCTCTGGTTTCGTCCCATCGGGATAGAGATAAGCAAAAAAGGAATGTGCGTCGTTTGTGGGTCATTCGTATAAATGCCGTAATTCGCGAGAATACAATATCTTTTAGTTATAATAGATTAATAAGCAATTTGTACAAGCGAAAGTTGCTTCTTAATCGTAAAATACTTGCGCAACTTGCTATATTAAATAAAAATTGTCTTTATATGATTTCCAATGACATCATAAACATAAAATAAGCCAATTAGGAGTAATCCATCGAAATGTTTTACTGTTTTACATGGAATTACTCGTCCTTAGAGAATGAATTCCGGGAAGGTAGAATAGAAATTAAAATACGATTGATCATAATATAATCAAGTAGTCAAACGAAGCAAAAAAAAAAACATTTAATAAAAAAAGATAGATTCTTCTTCCCCAACTTCGCTAATTCGCTTTTGTCTTACGCCACCTAAATCCATATTTGGGGATTTTTCGAACAAAATATCAGTTTGAGTTAGGATTGGACTTTTTATTCAATTGAAACGTAAGCCTGGTTTTTTTTGGATTCTAAGACCTGTTCATTTTAACGATTTTAACGACCAACTCTCTTTTTTTCAATTTTTTTTTCATTAGTAAGAAAAGGTAATGGAGATAAAATACGAGCTTGTTTTATAGCAATAGTAATCAATCGTTGTTGTTTTAAAGTTAATCTATTCACCCGTCTCGATAATATTTTTCCCTGTTCACTAATAAATCGACTAATTAAACTCATGTTTCTATAATCAATATGATCCCCCGATCCAATCGGGGGCAAACGCCGACGAAAAGATCGCTTGGACTTAAGAAAAATTCGTTTGGATTTATCCATGGTTTGTTTATTCCTTATTTTGAAAATCTTCTTTCGTTTGATCGGATCAAAAATGATAATGATTTAGAATTAATAAATTTTGCTTGTTTATATTTAAAGTTTATATTTCAATATTTATATTTCAATATATATAATATATTTATATATAATATAAATTATAAATATATATAATAATATAAATAATTATAATAACATTCTAATAATATAATACTATAACTATATTATATAGTATATAATTGAAATATAAAAATATCTATTATGTTAATATATCATTTTTTATCTTGCTTGTATAAAGTAACAAGTAAGTCGTCGATGCCATTTATTTTTTTATCTCTCTGTGAATCGTATGTCTATGACAGTAGGGACAGAATTTTTTCAATTCTAATCGACTAGACGTATTATGTCGATTCTTTTGAGTAATATATCTGGAAATGCCTGTTGATTTCTTATTAACATTGTTTCGAACACAACTGGTACATTCCAAAATAACCCGTACTCGGACATCTTTACCCTTGGCCATGAACCTCCTTTTGGTTTTTTATTCACTCAATTCTTTTATTTTCCGATTTGAAGCGCGGAAGACAGGAACAAAAAAAGAAAAGTTGCTCACTCGAAACAAATTGTGAAATGTTGTGTTGTAACCAATTATACTGAAAATAAGTAATACTTAGAATCGCAGTACAGTAGTTTATTTAAGTATCTTGTATGATATTGTTGACCTAATCAGATTTCCACCTCAATTAAATTAAGAAAGAGAATTGAAGTTAATTTATTTGAAGCTCCATCCCGAGTTCAAAATTTCAATAAGGTTGAATCCACTTTTATTATTTCTCTTTTATAACTTTTTTGAATTATAAAAAAAAAGAGGGGTAGTAGTTCCAGATATTTATTTAATCTTCTTCACCCCCCCCATGTTAGTAACTAGAATGAAAAAAAAGGGAATGTCAACGCATCTGGGAAAAAACGATTGATCTCTATCAATAGGCCTGCTAAGGATCCGAACCATAGAGTACTTATTACTGGCGCCACAGATAGATATGTTTTTAGATCTCGCATTTCTAATCCTCCTTCTTTATTCAAGTGTTTATTGCAATACATATATAGTAATACATATATGATCAGATGTATATGTAGTATTTGCGTTTGTTTTGTGCGCGGAATTCTTAATTCAAATTGAAATGTACAACAATTTGATATCTAAAATTTTCAACTAAAAGAAAAAAACCGTCCCTTTCCGCCTGCCTGAGCAGTAAGGTTATTCTTTTTATATGTTATCTGATATGAGACACCAAAACAAAGAAGAAATGACGAGTGTATCTCAACAGAGAAAATGAAATAAATCTTTATAAATCTGTGGAAAACAAGACAGGGATTCTCTACAATGACATTGTAGACCAATTGATTGTAGACCGGTTGCAAGGGATGTAGCGCAGCTTGGTAGCGCGTTTGTTTTGGGTACAAAATGTCACGGGTTCAAATCCTGTCATCCCTACCTCTTACTTTACTTTGTCTCCGATCAATAACGAGGGATCTATCTATTGAAATCAAGTAAAAGTGAAGTGGGCATACCTAATCTTTCATTTATATCTATATCATATTAGATATGAATATATGATAATATATGCATTCAAGATTGTAATATTGTAATTAAGTAGAGTTAAAAAAACAAAGATACAGTTGTTTTTTGTGATAAAAAGCGCTCTTAGTTCAGTTCGGTAGAACGTGGGTCTCCAAAACCCAATGTCGTAGGTTCAAATCCTACAGAGCGTGATTCTGTTCTTGTTTTGTTAGGTCAAAGATTTTACAGAAAAAAAGAACAGTTATCTTAATTTGACCTCCTCCTTTCTTGAATTCGTGGGAGGTCAAATTAAGATTAAGAAGGTCTTAATCAAAGATCCAGCTGATCACCTCGTCTGTATTGTAAATAGGCAGTTACAAATAAGCCAGCTAAAGTAATAGGAATTAGACCTAAGACGATTCCAAATAGAAAAACTTCAATCATTTCAATTTATTTGAAAAGAGAAAAAGAGAGATAATATCCATTTTTAAATATTAATCCATATTGCCAAAAAATCTCAATAACCAAGAATTTTAAATTAACACTTAAGGAACTAGAGAATGGCCGGAATACAGCAAAAAAATTACTTTTTATTTAAATTTTTATGAATTGTTGATTCAATTAATTTCAAATAAGGCGTATCTTGCTTAGACCAATAAATATAACTGAAGTTATAGTTAAAATTGCTAGTAGAAAACCAAAATAACTAGTTATAGTAGGCATGGGGGGGCTAAAAAAACTATTTCTTTTTTTTATACATAGATTTATAAAGCATTTTCCTAAGTTACATTTTTGACAAAGTAAAACTACCAATTGAACTTCATTCTTTCAATTACTAATTTTTAATTTCTCAATCATTAAAAGTTAATCATTATCATTATAAATGAATTATAGACACGTCACTAACAAAAAAAATGATATAGATATAATATAGGTTAATATAGCTAAAAAGGAAATCAATTCATTATCTAGGGCATGTTACCTATCG